TAAAAGATTTATGGATGAACTTAACAATTTGGATAATATATCCAAATCTATTCCTTCCTGATTGAAGAAAGGAATTCCTATGACTCCAACGAACAACGTAAATAAAACTAATACAAGCATCGGAAATAACATAGTATTGTCTGACTCGTGGGGATATGAGAAAGTGCTTTTAGTGCCAAAACGAGTAATACTAATAAAAGGCTGCACCGTGCTTCTTACATTTTCATTACTATTTTCATTACTATTAATTCGATATGTGTTTAAAAAATAAGTTTTTTCATTGTTTTTCGTCGTTAATAAATATAATAAACGCAAATTTTTTTTAATAATTTCGGGTCCTTCTTTATCTTTACCCCATAGAGACATTGAATAGAACGAACTACTTTTTTTGCCACTGTAAGTTTTAAAATAAACGTTTAAATGTCCTTCAAAAGCAAGTAAATAGATCCGAAACATATAAAATGCAGTTAATCCTGCTGTGGACCAAGCTATTATTGCAAAAATAGGTGAATACAACCAACTATCATTAAGAATTTCATCTTTGGACCAAAAACAAGCAAGGGGTGGAATACCAGAAAGAGAAAGTGTACCCAATAAAAAAGCAGTTTTTGTAATTGGTACATGTTTTCTTAAACCGCCCATAAGAACCATATTCTGACTTTTATCTGGAGAATATCCAACAATAGCTTCCATCGCATGAATAATTGATCCAGATCCTAAGAACAACAATGCCTTCGAATAAGCATGAGTAATCAAATGAAATAAAGCCGCTCGATAAGACCCCATACCTAGAGCTAACATCATATAACCCAATTGAGACATTGTAGAATAAGCTAAGCTTTTCTTAATATCTTTTTGAGCAAGAGCTAAAGTGGCTCCTAAAAATAATGTTATTATACCTATCAAAGCTATTAGATTTAGAATGTAAGGTATAACTATGAAAAGAGGAAGAAGCCGAGCTACAAGAAAAATTCCTGCTGCTACCATAGTAGCGGCATGTATAAGAGCCGAAATGGGGGTAGGCCCTTCCATGGCATCAGGTAACCATACATGAAGGGGAAATTGGGCGGATTTAGCAACAGCGCCGGCAAATAATAGGGAGGCGCATAAAGTAACAAATAAAAAATTAACTTCATTATTATAAACCAAGTTATTGAATATTTCAAACAAATCCCGAAATTCGAAACTACCTGTTATCCAATAAAAACCCAAAATTCCTAATAATAAACCAAAATCCCCGACACGATTAGTTACAAACGCTTTTTGACAAGCATTCGCGGCACTGGGTCGTGTGAACCAAAAACCTATTAATAGATAAGAACACACTCCAACTAATTCCCAAAAAATATAAATTTGTATCAAATTAGAACTAGTAACTAATCCCAACATTGAAGTATTGGAAAAACTCATATAAGCAAAAAATCTCAAATATCCCTGATCATGAGACATATAATTGTCACTATAAATAAGAACCATAATTCCAACAGTAGTGATTAATATCGACATAATAGAAGTAAGTGGATCAACCAAGCAGCCAAATTCTAAAGAAAAATCATTATTGATGGTCCAAGACCATACATATTGATAGACAGAATTATTATTTATTTGCTGAATAGAAAAAAGGGCTGAAAAAACCATAACTATACTTAATAATAAAACACTAGGAAAAGCCCACATACGGCGAAGATTTTTTGTTGCCGTTGGAAAAAGTAGAAGTCCTGTTCCAATTAAGATAGGAACTGGAAGTGGAATGAAAGGTATAATCCATGAATATTGATATGTATATTCCATAAAAAAATAAAAAAAAAATTAAAAAAATTATCTTAATTAATTGTTTCTGAGTCACCGGTTCTTATTTCTTTTCTTTTGAAAGGGGTCGGTTAATAAAAAAAAAAATTAAGATATATAAAATAAAACTTAAATAGAATTTTCTAGCCTTAATTATTCTGAATCTTTCCAAACTACTTCAAATATTTAAAATCAAGAGGTTATAATTGGTCAAATGATATAAATAAGTCACTAGTGAAAAATAAATACGTATTTAATTTTATTAATACTGAATTGTTTTTATTAATACTGAATTGTTAATATTAAATTCAAATTTTAAAATAAAATTTTATGAAGATAAAAAATGAAAATTATAATTTTCATTAAAATTATTACGTATTACAATAATTTTTTTATATCTATAGAACAAGCATAAATAATTATACCAAAAACAGTATTTGATATGAATCATAAAGCCCATAACTAAAACTATTTATTGTAATTCGGTTATTTAGAATCATTAACCAATTTGTTTTGTAACTAATTGTTTGTCTTCCATTACAATAAAAGCTATTTGTAGGAAATGCTATGATATCCAACACTTTAATTTTACGGAAAAAAAAGGGGGCAAATAAAATGCCTTTAAATTATGTATTTTGTATCCTTTAACAGATTAACTACTAGTCTCATTTGATAATTAAAATTTTGTGGACTCTTTCTTCGAGCTTGACCAATTAAATTAATATTAAATTAATTAATATAATAGAAAAAATTATTAAAGTTTTTTTATTTTTTAATTAAGCGGGAGAAGGATTGGGTTATTAAACTTTTAGATTTTTTTATTACATGTATAAATGTAACACGATGAAAATAGAAAGAAAACGAAACGGACAATCTTTCTTTTTTTTTTTTTTTTTTATTATTTTTTTTTTATTTTATCAACTTCAATCTATTTGGCATAGTGTACCTTATCGTTCTTATTAATATTTTATGTGATTTTTACCCCCCCCCTTTTTTTTTGGAGTCTAATTTAGAGAAAAAATAGATAGAGAATAGTAAAGAACAATTGATTTTGAACAATAGATGTCTTTCACATCCAACCGAAAAACCTATTATAACTTTTTAATGGCAGTTCCAAAAAAGCGCACCTCTATTTCAAAAAAACGTATTCGTAAAAATATTTGGAAAAAGAAGGGATATAGGGCAGCATTGAAAGCTTTTTCGTTAGCGAAATCTCTTTCTACCGGGAGTTCTAAAAGTTTTTTTTGTGTAACAAATAAATAATCTGAATCGTTCTAATAACTAATAAAGTGATATAATTTTGTTTATAGTTTATTTATAAGTTATAAAAATGATAAATAATATTTATCAATTATAATTAATATTAACATCATAATAGTATAGTAAAAGAATAAATATTAATATATAAGATAAATTACAATATAAACAATATACATTAAAAAATAAACAATATACATTAAAAATAAATTAAAAAATAAACAATATACATTAAAAATAAAATAAATAAAAACGAATTAGTCTCATAATGTTTTAATTTAAACGAATATAAAATTGAATTTGTTTTACTTTAATTTGAAGCCAAATTTTTCTTTCGTTTCTGAATATAGATAAGAATTCTGTTGTCTACTGAATTCTAAAAATGAATGGTACTTTTTTGTTTGAAAAAAGGGTAAACGCAAGCGCAAGGTTTCGCCTTTCATTTTAGTATGTTTTATCATTTTCCGGATGGGGATTATCACTTTCCCCATCGCCCTTACTCAATCTCAATAATAAAAAGAATTTTTTTTTTAGTTATATTTTAGATTTTATATTATAAAGAAGAGGTCGTTGAAACTAATTGATTAAGTTTAAAATGTTTTTTATAATCTTTTAAACCATTATTTTGGGTTTTAGAAATTATTATCACTATATAAATTCCTTAAACCCAATTAAATTAATAAAAGCCCCGTTTACATTTTTAGGTAGTTATATGACGAATGCGCCAATTTTGAGTGATCTATTTTAGATCCTATGTTTCGATTGGAAGATCGATCAAGATATAATATATATATATTAATTAAAAAATTTAGAAAATATTTTGAAGTACGGTACAATTTCTATACGAAATTTTTTTATATGATTGATACGACCATCCCAAGATACCTAACTTAATGGGTTTGCTAAATCTTAACGCAAATTCTCTACACAACAAAAAATCCTAACGCAACCTAACTATGCAAATATTTACATAAATCTTTTGAGTGTATCGCTGAAATTGTGTTATATAAAAATTCTATTTTTTTATTAATCGATAAAATGAATTTTTTATTTTAGATTAATAAAATAAATGATAAAAGAAATTAATCATTAAAAAATGCAAACGAGGCAGAACATTTTTTTTTTACTTATATCCAGGGATTGAAGTAAAAATTATCTAGTTACAACTGTTACATTTTTGTTTTAGGAGAGCATAAAGTAATAGCCTACGAAAAAATACATTGTTAGTTCAGTTAAATAAAATTGACATCCTAAAATTAAAATACTAAATAACTAAATAAAAAGAATAAAAAGATAATAATAAGAAAAATCAATATTATTAATGTTAACGAAAACGTTTTAATCCCTAATTTTTAAACAAGTTTTTATTCATCAATTTGAATGGTTTCCTAAAAAAAAAATATTGGATTGAATTAACTCCTTCAAGCTCGACGATTGAATAAAAATAGGTTATTATGATTTCGAATAAGCCGCTATGGTGAAATCGGTAGACACGCTGCTCTTAGGAAGCAGTGCTAGAGCATCTCGGTTCGAGTCCGAGTGGCGGCATGGCATCTTCTAAAAGAGTAAGTCCTATAATGAATTCAATTCCCGATTTCAATTCCTATAATTGAGGGACGCCCTTATTAATTTAATAATTTTTATGATATTTTCAACTTTAGAGCATATATTAACTCATATATCCTTTTCGATCGTTTCAATTGTAATTACAATTCATTTGATAATTTTATTAGTCGATGAAATCGTAGGACTAGATGATTCGTCAGAAAAGGGGATGATAGCTACTTTTTTCTGCATAACAGGATTATTAGTTACTCGTTGGATGTATTTGAGGCATTTACCATTAAGTGATTTATATGAATCATTAATTTTTCTTTCGTGGAGTTTTTCCATTATTCATATTATTCCGTATTTTAAAAAACATAAAAACCATTTAAGCGCAATAACCGCGCCAAGTGCTATTTTTACTCAAGGTTTTGCTACTTCGGGTCTTTTAACTGAAATGCATCAATCCGCGATATTAGTACCCGCTCTCCAATCCCATTGGTTAATGATGCACGTAAGTATGATGGTATTGAGCTATGCGGCTCTTTTGTGTGGATCATTATTATCACTAGCTCTTCTAGTCATTACATTTCGAAAGATTTTTAGTAAAAGCAATAATTTCGAAAATGAGTCAGTTTACTTTAGTGAGATTCAATACGTGAACGAAAGAAACAATGTCTTACGAAACACTTCTTTTATTTCGTCTCAAAATTATTACAGGTATCAATTGATTCAACAATTGGATCGTTGGAGTTATCGTATTATTAGTCTAGGGTTTATCCTTTTAACCGTAGGTATTCTTTCGGGAGCAGTATGGGCTAATGAAGCATGGGGATCATATTGGAATTGGGATCCAAAGGAGACTTGGGCATTTATTACTTGGACCGTATTCGCTATTTATTTACATATTAGAACAAATAAAAATTTTGAAAGTGTAAATTCTGCAATTGTGGCCTCAATGGGCTTTCTTATAATTTGGATATGCTATTTTGGGGTTAATCTATTAGGAATAGGGTTGCATAGTTATGGTTCATTTACATTAACATCTAATTGAATAAAAGACTTGACGAATATAAACATAGGACGGCATACAGGTATATATACGAAAACTTCATGTAAACAATCAAGAACCATTTGAATCATTTCCATTACTTGATTCAAATGGTTCTCACAAATTCAAAAGATATCTAGTTATAATAGAATTCCAATTTATTTATTTTACTTAAAAGAATATAAAATATTTTACTTAAAAGAATATAAAAGACTCATTTTTTTATTGTACAATCAACCATTTTTAAAATCATGGGATTTCAGTTTCATTTTTTGGTTTACTCACAAAAACTATCGAAAAAAATAATTGGATATAATAGCTTCGACCTTGTCAACTGATAATGATAAAACGAAATCGGGATAAACACCAATACCTATTACAGGTAAAAGGATAGAGATCGAAACAAATAATTCTCGCGGTCCAGAATCAAAAAAATAAGAGTTTGGGGCATTAAAAAGCTTGTATCCATAGAACATCTGGCGTAACATAGATAATGAATAAATAGGAGTTAATATCATTCCAATTGCCATTACAAAAGTAATTAATATTTTTGTCATTAAAAGATATTTTTGACTAGTAAGTATTCCAAAAAAAACTAACAATTCGGCAACAAAACCGCTCATGCCCGGTAATGCAAGAGAAGCCATTGATAAGATACTGAAAGTCGTGAATATTTTTGGAATTGCGATAGCCATTCCGCCCATTTCGTCGAGATAAACAAGACGTATTCTATCATAACTCGTTCCGGCCAAGAAAAAAAGCGCAGCGCCAATAAATCCGTGAGAGATTATTTGTAAAATGGCTCCGTTGAGTCCTGTATCGCTTATAGAACCAATTCCTATAATTATGAAACCCATATGAGATACAGAAGAGTAGGCTATTCTTTTTTTTAAATTACGCTGACCGGGAGATGTTGAAGCTGCATAGATTATTTGAATTGTGCCTACTATAATCAACCAGGGAGAGAATATAGAATGGGCGTGGGGTAATAATTCCATATTGATCCGAACCAATCCATACGCTCCCATTTTTAATAAGATTCCGGCTAAAAGCATACAAGTACTGTAATGTGCCTCTCCATGGGTGTCTGGTAACCATGTATGTAAGGGTATGATCGGTGATTTGACAGCAAAAGCAATAAGAAATCCAATATAGAATATTATTTCCAGTGCTACAGGATACGATTGATTAGCTGATGTTTCAAAATTTAATGTTGGTTCATTGGAACCATATAAACCAATACCCAAAACTCCCATTAATAAAAAAACGGAACTTCCTGCAGTGTACAAAATAAATTTTGTAGCTGAATACAAACGTTTCTTTCCCCCCCACATGGATAGAAGTAGATAAACTGGAATTAATTCTAACTCCCACATGATGAAAAAAAGTAAAAGGTCTCGAGAAGAAAATGGTCCTATTTGACCGCTATACATTGCTAACATCAGAAAATGGAATAGTCGGGAATCTCGAGTAATCGGCCGAGCCGCTAAAGTAGCTAAAGTTGTGATAAATCCTGTCAGTAAAATGGGTCCTATAGAAATTCCATCTATTCCCAATCTCCAGTAAAAATCAAAAAAATCGATCCATTTATAATCCTCTGTCAGTTGCATTAATGGATCATCCAATTGGAAACGATAACCGAATGCATAGGTTGTTAGAAGGAGTTCTACTATGCATATACCTATAGTATACCACCGAATTATCTTATTTCCTCTATGAGGGAGAAAGAAAATTAAGGAACCCGCGAATATTGGCAAAACTACAACTAGCGTTAACCAAGGAAAATTATTCATGGTAAAAACAAGATAAACTTGGACCAGAAAAACCCGTGCTCAAAATAAATAGTTTTTGAGCGCGGGTTTTTGTCGGTAAAGGTAAAAAAATCAAATGTATTCAAGTGGGGTTTTCTGGAACGTATTAATAAGCCAGACCCATACTTCGAGTTGTTTCATGCCATAAATAAACTCGAACACTCAAGAAATCTGTCGGACAGGCGGATTCACATCTCTTACAACCGACACAGTCCTCTGTTCTTGGAGCAGAAGCAATTTGCTTAGCTTTACACCCGTCCCAAGGTATCATTTCTAATACATCCGTTGGGCAGGCGCGCACGCATTGAGTACACCCTATACACGTATCATAAATCTTTACTGAATGTGACATTTGGATCTATAAATTTTTGAATGTCAGAAAGTTTCGATCTAGTAAACTTGTAAATGAATCATATATTTAGACACCAGATGAATCAATAATTTATCATAATTTTTCTAATCAATCTACTTCTGGATTGACTCATGCGATAGAGCCAAGATACTTTAATTTCTTACATTTTTGAAAACGTGTATTATTACGTAATGTATGGTCATGGTAATTCTAATTTATGAATATTAGAATTTATATGATTAATACTACTTATTCAACAAATTCGATTGATTGATACGAGTTGATTTTCTGTTACGATAAATTGATGAAACAATAGCCGGGCCAATAGCTGCTTCAGCGGCTGCAATAGCTATAACAAAAATTGAGAAAATATTTCCTTTTAATTGGCGACTATCAAAAAAATCAGAAAATGTTACGAAATTCATATTAACCGCATTCAGTATAAGTTCAAGACACATAAGGGCTCTAACCATATTCCGGCTCGTGATCAATCCATAGATACCGATAGAAAATAAGTAGGCACTCAAAACAAGTACATGTTCGAGCATCATTGACCAACTCCTTATCAATTTCGATTCATTTCAATATGAACTGAACAACAATTCAACAGATTCAATTGACTAGAATAAAAAAAAGTACGGAACAAAGGCAGATTTTCGATTGTTAATAGAATAGATTGAATAATTTCTATTTTAGACATAAACAATCTTTAATTAAAGGGAAATAAATGGAATGTAATAAAACCGAACAGAGTTTAATGTGCATTGCTAATTCTATAAATTTTTTACTGTCGCGCCACGGCAATTGCACCTATCAAAGCGGCTAAAAGAATTATCGAAACGAATTCAAATGGAAGGAAAAAATCTGTTGATAAATGAATTCCAATTTGTTGACTATTACTTATCAAATCTTGCTCTATAATCTGGTTTGATCTTGTAGTCCAAATAATTCCGTACCATGACGTATCCGTAATAATAATCATGAGTAAAACAAAAATACTTGTACAAACTGGCAAAGTAACCACATCCCCAATGGTCCAAAGATTCAAATCTTTGTAATATTCTGAACCATTCATGAACATCACAGCAAATACGATTAAAACATTTATAGCTCCCACGTAAATAAGGAGTTGTGCAGCAGCTACAAAATAAGAGTTTAATAGAATATAGAATAAGGATATACAAACAAGAACCAGTCCCAATGAAAAGGCAGAATAAATGGGGTTGGTAAATAATACCACCCCCATACCTCCTAGTATAAGAACCGATCCCAGAAAGACTAAAAGAAAATCATGTATTGGTCCGGGCAAATCCATTATATGTAAAATAAGAGATAAATAAATAGAAATGTTTTTCATGACCTTATTGATACCCGACCAGAAATTTTTTTTTTATGATTTTTGAGCAATTCCTAATTTAATCCTAAGTAAATAAATACTAAAGGATATGAATAAATGTGAGTACTATTATTGGACTAATTTCATTCTTTATCTGAAAGAGTCGTTCTAATTCTAAACTATATATTTTAAAACAATTATGGATATATTAATTAATGGATTTTCAATCCAAATTAAGACGCGTTTCTTACCAACCAATCAATAGTTGGTATTTGTAGTTATTGACCAAACAACACGAAAGAAACCTAAATTCCTTCTATATTAGTTATTAGTAAAGTAATTATAAATTATTCGTTAATAAGAGATTTACTTATTTATTTGAGGCGAATTCAAAATTGTTCGAATTGTATAATCGTCAATTACTGACATTGGTAAACGACCCAAAGCAATTTGATTATAATTCAATTCGTGACGATCATAAGTAGAAAGTTCATATTCTTCAGTCATTGATAAACAATTCGTTGGACAATACTCAACGCAATTACCACAAAATATACAGACTCCGAAATCAATACTGTAATTAAGCAGCCGTTTCTTGCGAATATCAGTTTCCAATTTCCAATCAACAACGGGTAGATCTATAGGACATACACGAACGCATACTTCACAAGCAATACATTTATCAAATTCAAAATGGATTCGACCGCGGAAACGCTCCGCGGTGATTAATTTTTCATAAGGATATTGAATAGTTACGGGTAAACGATTTGCGTGGGATAAAGTAATCATGAAACTTTGACCAATGTACCTTGCAGCTCGTACTGTTTGTTGACCATAATTCATGAACCCAGTTACCATAGAGAACATATCGTTAATATATATATGAATAGTTTTGTGTTTGTTTATTTCTCTTGTTTGAGACACGTTGTGAATATAGAATGTTACTTTACAGTGAAAAGAGTTGGAAAGAAGTTGTTAATAATAGATTACCGAGAGAAATAGGTAAAAGAAATTTCCATCCAAGATTCAATAGTTGGTCCATTCTTAGCCTCGGTAAAGTCCATCTTGTTGTGATAGGAATGAACAAGAACAAATAAGTTTTAGCTAATGTAATAAAGATACCAATTATCGCTCCAAAAACTCCACATGTTTTATTTATTTCAAAAAGCTCAGAAACATATATGTCCGGAATAGATATATTCCAACCTCCCAAGTAAAGAACTGTTACAAATAATGAAGAAACCAATAGGTTTAGATAGGAAGCAACATAAAATAACCCAAATTTTATACCCGAGTATTCGGTTTGATAACCTGCTACTAACTCTTCTTCTGCTTCTGGTAAATCAAAAGGTAATCTCTCACATTCTGCTAGGGAAGAAATAATAAAAATGATAAACCCTATAGGCTGACGCCACAAATTCCATCCCCAAAAACCATATTTTGATTGCGCCTCAACAATATCAATTGTACTTGAACTGTTAGATAATTATAGTCGGTGATACCATCACTGTTACCATCGCTATTACAGAACCGTACATGAGATTTTCACCTCATACGGCTCCTTGAAGGCCAGAAATAAATATAGGGACCGCGTCAGTATTCTTTTTTGAATCTTGATATGTTTGTAGGATGGATAACTATCGGTCGGTCCCAAATTAGACCAATTGAATTCTGTCTGTTAGAATTATTTTAATTCAAAATAAAATAAAAAAAGTACTTCTGAATTGATCTCATCCTTTCTTTAATTTAATAATTTCAATAATAATTTCAATTCTTCTTTGTTCAGTAATAACTTAACTGTTCAATAAAATACTTCTTGTAAAAATATCAATAACCCGTTGGTTTCACGTACGAAAAAAAAATTCTATATTAATTAATGAATTATGACACAAATTATATATCTATTAATATGTATATGGGAAAGAATAAAAGTAACAAATAATAAATTAAGTATATCTTTTTTTTTTTTTTTTTTTTTCGTTCCTATTCTTCTTTCTATTTCTGAGAAAAAGAGGGCTTTCAAAATAAAGTAAAGGATTATTTCGTTTCGAATAGTTATTTATTAAATCGGTGGATAGGAGTATACTCTGGATTGGAATCGTGTCATGGGGAGTACTGCCTGATCATTTCTACCAACTTAAAGCCCCAATTAGTATTCTTTGTTTGTATATTATGTAAAAATGTCCTTTTGGAGAATTTACATAATCTCCATTACTAATCCTTTCCATATGTTCGTGTTTCTAACCATCCACTCGTTTTTGCTCAATCCCCCGTTATGCTAATACATAAAAATGATAGTGAAAACTCAATACGGTTGATCTTTTGAACCCGCTTCAAGTCAGGATGACTAATCAACCAATCTTGGGGGAAACGGTCTCTTCTGTTTATGTTTATTTCCGCTTAACTCTCTAACTCTTATACATAGAAAATGAGAATCAATCTTTTTACTGCGAATTTATATATAAGCTGTTTTCTTTCACTCATATAACTATTTGATTTAGTTCATCAACCCGAATAATGAATAAAAAAAAAAAAATTAAGATATCTACTCAATCCATTCCAACCCTTTCCTTGAAAGGAAGGAATAGAGAAAAGTTTATGTCTATGTATCAACGAATCACACGTAGAGATATTGATAACACACATAAAGTTAATGGTATTTCATAACTAATCGATTGAGCAGCAGCTCGTAGACCGCCTAAAAAGGAATATTTATTATTTGACCCGTATCCCGACATAAGAAGTCCAATTGGAGCAATACTGGAAATGGCAATCCATAAAAAAACACCGATATTGAGATCCGCTAAAACAAGGTGATATCCAAAAGGAACTACTGAATAGCTTACTAAAATTGATATGACTGCTATGGATGGCCCGATACTGAATAAACGAGTATCCCCCCTAGATGGAAAAAGATTTTCTTTGAAAAGTAGTTTTGTCCCATCTGCTAGAGCTTGAAGAACTCCCAAAGGGCCGGCGTATTCAGGTCCAATACGTTGTTGTATCCCTGCCGATATTTCTCTTTCTAACCATACAATTACCAGTACGCCTATTGTGATTCCCACTACAAGAGTCAAAATAGGAACAAGAACCCATAGAATTCCATAAACCTCTTTAAAAAATTCTAATCTAGAAAAAGAATCGATATCTTGTACTTCCGGTGTATCAATTATCATTTCAACGATCAACTTCTCCCATAATGATATCTATACTACCTAGTATCGTCATAATATCAGCCAATTTCATTCTTTTAACTAACCGCGGAAGAATTTGCAAATTGATAAAACCCGGCGGGCGGATTTTCCATCTCCAAGGAAAACCACTCTGATCCCCTATGAGAAAAATTCCCAATTCTCCCTTTGGGGCTTCTACTCTCACATAAAGTTCTTGTTTCGGCAATTCAAATGTAGGAGACGGCTTTTTACTAATAAATCGATATTCAAAATCATTCCATTCCGGATTCCTTTCTCTATCAAAGTATCGTATTTCTAAATTCTCATAGGGTCCCCCTGGAATTCCTTCCAGGGCCTGTTGAATAATTTTTACGGATTCTATCATTTCACCAATTCGGACTAGATAACGAGCCAATGAATCTCCTTCTTTTTGCCACTGTACTTCCCAATCAAATTCGTCGTAACATTCATAATGATCAACTTTACGAAGATCCCATTGTATTCCGGAAGCTCGCAGCATTGGTCCCGATAAACCCCAATTTATTACTTCCTCTCTACCAATAATGCCCACTCCCTCGACTCGTTCTAAAAAAATAGGATTTCGTGTAATAAGTTTTTGATATTCAGCAACTCTTGTTAAAAAATAATCGCAGAAATCCAAACATTTATCTATCCAGCCATGAGGTAGATCGGCCGCTACTCCTCCGATACGAAAATAATTATGCATCATTCTCATACCGGTGGCAGCTTCGAATAGATCATATACTAATTCTCTTTCTCTGAAAATATAGAAAAAGGGAGTTTGTGCACCAATATCCGCCATAAAAGGACCGAGCCATAACAGATGAGAAGCTATACGACTCAACTCCAACATAATTATTCTGATATAGCTGGCTCTTTTAGGTACTTGAATATTTCCCAACTGTTCCGGTCCGTTTACAGTTATTGCTTCTGTGAACATAGTAGCTAAATAATCCCACCGTGTTACATAAGGCAAATATTGTATAATTGTTCGATTTTCCGCAATTTTTTCCATTCCTCGGTGTAAATAACCCAATATTGGTTCACAGTCAATAACATCTTCACCATCTAGAGTAATGATGAGTCGAAGAACACCATGCATTGATGGGTGGTGGGGGCCCATATTGACTATCATGAGGTCTTTTCTTGTAGCCGGTATATTCATAGGTTTTTCCTCGATTCATTCTTTCATGAATTGCTGAAAACGAAAAAAAGTTCATTAAAATTCAAGATCTAATAAATCAAATAATTTAATTCAAAATGCCTTTATAAAAATATAAAAATAAAATTAACGAGTTTTTGACTCCCGAATATCTAACCGATTAATTAATTCTTTATAACATATTCTATTTTTCTTTGACAAATAAGACAGTAATCGTTGGCGTTTTCCCAGAATTTTACGTAAACCTCTCTGAGATAAATAGTCTTTTTTGTGTAATTGTAAATGTGAAGTAAGTCTTCGTATCCTATTGGTGAAACTAACTATTTGAAATTCAACAGATCCTCTGTTTTCGTCTTTTTCTTCTTGTGAAATAACTGAGATGAATGAATTTTTTACCATAAACTGAAATCTTCTCTCCCCCCCCTCTTTTTATTTTAAGATATTTTTTATTGATAGATATCTTTATTGATCAGTAATAATAATGCCCCTAATTTTTATTTGGTATATACAACAATTTGAATTTCGTTATTAATTTCTAATTTTTTTAATTTAATAAAACTTACTCAATCCTATTTTCATTTTAAAATTGGATTTGAAAGGGGATACAAAAGTATGGTTGGTTTCTTCACTCACAAAAGATAAAAGTTTAGACCTAAAATAAGAAAATTTTGTTCATTCTAGATCTAATTGATATGTCATTGAATTAGTATCATGTATCAGAATGGAATGTAAGACAATGTATGCGTGCATCTCTTTGTCGTCATAGACCAGATATGGTATGGGAAATATAGGAAAAATGTACTATTAATGAATTTTCAATCGCGGATACATATGTATCCTTACCATACTGAAACAACTGCCATTATTGGTATTAAACCAATAACGATTCATACAAGCTAAATCTTCTAATCGATAATTGGGCCAAAGAAATAGCTTTAATTTTATAAGTTTTTTTTTATATTTTTTGCTTTTATCCACAACTTGACTGTTTACCTCATTCCCATTACAAAAATATGCCTTTCTATGTCTATTCTTAGAATTTAAACAAATTAGAATTCGCAATTCTCTACGACGTCTAGGCGATAAAATATTTTCAGGAACAAACAAATCATAATTTTTTTTATATCTATTTCCAGTCATCTTTTGATGTTTTGTAATGACTTCATCAGAATTCTTATCAACATGTTTTTTTTCTCGGTATCTTTGATTTATTTGATGTTTACTTTTATGAACTAATGAAATACCGAGGGTTTGATACATAATAAATTTTCCATCATTTTTTATAGCTAGACGAATTGGTTCAATAATCAAAAATCCTCTTTTAATAAATTCTGTAAGAGTTACATCTTTCTGAATCGTCAAAATATCCAGACTCATTTCGCCCCTTTGAATAGAGGCTATAGTAATTTCTCTTGGATTTATCAGTCTAAGCAGGAGACAATATACGTTGATGTTATTGATTATTTTTTTATTTAAAGAATCATCCCATCTCAATTGAAAATACAAATACCTTTTTAGGAAGAAATCAAACTCCGCTTTTGTATTGATCTTGTATTGCTTTTTATTTCTATGTTTTTTCATGTCCGATCCCGTATAATCTTCTTCAACATCTTTTTCTTGGTTTGAAAGAGCTGATTTAAGATCTGCTTGGCCCGTGGATTCTTTTTCTCCTTGATTTTGGTTTTCTAATTCAAGAGATTTTTTTTCATTCGACGATATTGATATAAAAGGATCTCTTTTTTTATTTCCAGTGATGCTTTTGTTTTCACTAGCATTTTTTTTTATATTAGAATTAAAAAGTAGTAATTTAATTGGTATAACCCACGGTTTCATTTTATACGTATTATAAAGTCTCACAAATTCTGGCAAGAACCAAAGTTCCAGATTTGATATGGGACGACTTAGTAGTTCTTCATTCATTCCCATCCAATCCAAAAGGGGGTTTTGATTGGATAGGTTGATTTTTTGATCTTGCTGAAGTGTGAGATAAAAAAGACCCTTATTATTGATTTTATCAATTATTTGATACTTATTAACCCTAGTCTTAGTATATTTATTACTGTTAGTGTCAGTATCAATATTGATCCAGGCCTCAATATCGACCTTCGTTTTAAGACAAAAATCGAGAATTCTCCAATCAAAATATTTTCTATCCGTATTTTTATCCATATCTCGAATATCATCTTCTACCATATTAAATGATTTTTGGTTATGTGTGTTGTAATTATAAAAAATATCTTGGTTAGTTTTTACTTGTAATGGTGATCCATAAATTGAAGAGTACTTCTTAGTTTCAGAATTTATAGATTTATATGCTAAAAGATCATATCTATATTGTTTTTTAAAATTATCCTTTTGATTCAATAATAAATCCGTTTCCATTTTTGTTTTTTTTTCGTAGTGAATTAATTCATCTTTTTCATATAAATCACACAAATCTTTATATAAATCTTTATTTTGAGCTATACAGTTCAATATATTTCGCCATTTTTGTGGTACTACTCTAGACCATTTAATTTGAGATACATCACATTGATATTCATAATGACTCCTTAACCAATTTGTCCATTGATTCATTCCAGAATTGCGAAGATTCTTAGGTCTTAATTCGGAATGAAATAGTTCTTGTCTTACAACAAAAAAATCCTTTATTTCATTCTTAAGAAAAAGGGGGGTTCCATTATATTGAAATACGGATTTCAATTTCTCTAACTTAATAAGTTGGGTTTGTGATAATTTGTAAAATACATATGCTTGTGAAAAGTAAGATAAGTCAAAAAAAGTCTTTGAATTTTTTTGACTAAGACTAATATTAGTATTAGAAAGTGACTCTTTTATAATCGAAATAAATTTAATTAAACTTTGATTTGTTTTATTAATTCTTTCTTGATTTGCTTCATTACTGTTAATGTTTTTATTAATAATTTTTTTTGTTGATTCAAGAAAAAGTTGTGTATTGATACTAGGAATATTAATCATAGATAGAAAGATATCTATGTATATCTTTTCAATGAAAAATATTATAAAATAATGGGATTTACGGATTAATCGAGCAGTTCTTCTTTTTAATATCTGCCAAATATTTTTTTGTGATTCCAATCTTTTATCATCATAACTTATTTTGTTAGAACTCAAATTTCTATCTGAAGTTATAAATCCCTTTTTCTTGTCTTTTGTAATTTTTTCTATTTGATTTATGATTGTGTTTATTCTATCAGTCAGATCTTGCATTTTTTTTTCTGTTAATGAATAATTTGTCCAATTCTGAGATCTAATTTGAATGGACGATTCCTGAATCATCCGATTCCTGATTATTGAATCTTTTTTAATTTCACTCAATTCATATACTTCTATTTCTCTCAATCCAAATAATATAATTGGGTTTATTTTTGAGAGTTCTTTTATTATTTCTTTTATAAATAGAATGTTTTTAATGATCCATTTTTTTGGTTTTTTTGAGACATTTAGAAAAAATTTTGTTTGTTCTTTAAAAATTCCTAGAATTATAAAACATTTCTTTTGCAATTTTTTCATTTTTTTTTTGAGTTCTTTTAAAATCGGTTCAAAAAATGAAAGTTTTTTTCTGGGAGAACCAAAAGGTAGTTCAGCTTCCATTCCAAAAATTGTTAAAAAACAAAAATCATTTTTTTGACCTTGCTTTTTCATTGGATCGTTATAAGGGGCTCGTAACTTAGATCTGTGCCAAGGTTTAAGACGAAAAGGAAATAGGATCTTGATCTGAATGCCGTCTGTTAACCAGTTTTTTGGAAATTCTTTTTCTGATAATTGAACGCCGTTATAGGTACATTTAACATGCATTTCTCTATTCCAATCCTTTAAGTCCTCATACCATTCCGGAAATTGAAATAATAGTATACGGACGATATTTTTAGCTATTATCAATGAAGGTAATATAATATATTTTCTAAGAATTGATTGGGTTACTAATAAAAAACCTCTTATTACTTGAGCAAGTAAAATACTATCCCAGGCTTCCGCTATTT